TTAGGCAAGAAGCGACAGGTAGCCAGTTACAAAAATGGCTTCCCACTATTGCTTAGGGCAGGGGGCCTACTTAATCTTTCCTTAGAAGGCTAAAGAGACGTAGAGCTTTTCAGCTCTACGTCTTGCTTAGCAACTTCTAGTTATTATTTACCGATAGAACGCGCTATATTCTTAGGGCCTTTGCATCTGGTCTATCCCTGTGACCGCCTTTTATATAAAACAGCAACCTTATAAAATAACAAAAAGGAGGATTTTTCCTATATTTCGTGCCGAAAACGAATGCATTAGACTTATGCTACCTTTCTAACTGCGGGGACATAGCCCCACTCATCGTTCCTTACCGACATAGTTATGTACCGCAGCTATAGCCTAAAACTATATTACTCTTAGACCTTGTTTCCATCACTTAGCCTTTATTTAACTTGCTAACCCCACTGTGGGTTGCTGACATATACAAATAATAGAATACCCAATGGTTATCGCTACATCAAACTTGTCTGCTAGTCTTACATATATTTCCTCCACAAACCTCTCGAAATTAATCCCCTACTTATAACTACACTGCGCTGCTGATGCCCTTCGCAGATATAACTAATAGTAACAAATAAGAGTCAAGCTCAGCGCCTTATATTATTAAGGCAAGGCACTGACTCCAGTTTCTGGTATTTTTGTTCTTATAGCAGGAAAAATGTGCAGTTAATCTTTAATATCACGGCCGATCCTTACCCAATAACGCGCTGATCAGTAATGGACCCTTGAAACTCTTCACCCATCCTGCCTAAATATAGTATGGGCTATATAAGCCAACTCCTCTAACCCTCCTTGCGGCTCTTATTAAAATAATTATGCTTAAATACCAGTACCTCAATACTAGTCTATTCATTTCATCTATAAAAGCCAAGCAGTAGTATCATCGATTAAGACAGTTAATATCGGTGGGATTTATAAATTTAATAACGTTTATCTTGTCCTTTTTAAGCGACATGCCTACCCGATTGTTAGACATAAATAACAATATAACAAAGCATTAGTTAATACTCTGCCTTACAGTCAGATCAGTATTAGATTTAACTTGGCTTTAAACATAAATAATGGAAAGCACCGACAACCAATAAAAGTAACATGGCAATTAAAGCTGCTGAATATTATTATTATTATTATTTTATTCTATTTACATTCTGTGGCTAGATAGCACCTATAATACTACCAGAAACAACTAATAACGCTAATAACTCTGCTAAGACTGATCTACGTTCACCTATAACACAGGAACCGAATCCTTATATTACAATACTAGAGCTACTAATAATAATCTAAACGATCATTACATCACACAGTATTAATACAAACCCTCCAACACTATAAAAATTTATACCGACGCTTCCCTCTCCACCAAATAATAACTATAATAAGAAATATTGTTAACACAACTGAAAAGTAAGTTGCCAGTCATAATGAAGTCCTAAGTTGTACCATCTTTGCTTGAGGAGAAATAACCCGCCCTTGCTACTTAAAAGCAACACTACTCATCACTAAGCTACTCAAGCTTATTCATAGTAAGAAAACACACTTTTTATGCCTATCAAAAATCTACTCGCACACTCACACCACCACTTTTACATAAAGGTAACCAATCATATTATTAAATTCTTTCGCCCAAAAAGAGTGTTTTTAGGTTAACACCTTAACCTTACTTTCAGATGGCTTTGAGCCACCATAGTAATCCGCTACTACTAATAAATAAAATGGTGTGCGTATAAACCTTAGTGTTTAGGAGGGTGACACCCTTCTATAACGAATAGATCTATTAGACCCATTCTACCTTTTAACCTAGAAAAAATAGGTCCATACACATTCCTATTAATATAATCAACGCTACTGCTCTAATCAAAATTAAATATCCAAACCTTTTTTCTTCAGCACTAGTTTTCATTAGCTTACTAACACCACCATGAGTTACTGACATAAACAAAAAAAAAGAGTACCCGAATGACATGAAGCATATTAAACCTATCACTAGACCTGCCCTTGCCCTCTGTATAAAACCCCTAGAAATAAGCCCCACCTCAGCAAAAAAAGCAGATCTTGGTGGAAACCCAACGGATATCGCAACACCACCAAACCACACAACCACAAGTATCGGCTGGAGTTTTAAAAGCCCCTTACATAGAACTATGCTGCGAGACTGATAGACTTCATAACTATAATTAGCAGCCATGAAAAGGATGGGGCTCCTTAACCCGTGGCTGAATATTAACACTAATGCCGCCCTTCACCCCATTCTAGTGCAAGATAAAATCCCCGCTATCACAAGACTTATATGCCTAATAGACGAGTATGCAATTAAACTTTTTATATCCGCCTGTACTACACACAGCCAAGTTCTCACAAACCCGCCCCATAGCGCACCAATTAACAAAAGATCCCTAAGAGCCCTACAACTTTCTCATTTAAACACCCACATAAACCGTATAAGGCCGTATCCACCAAACTTTAATATAATCCCTGCTAAGATAACAGACCCAGATACTGGCGCTTCTACATGAGCTTTAGGCAACCAACCATGAAGGCCAAATAATGGCATTTTAATTAAAAAGGCCAAAATTCCTGCCAGCCATAGAAACCAAGTTAGCCTAACCCCATCTATTGACAACCTCAATAAGATGATACTATCACTTTCTAATGTCTTATCTACCCATCTAATAAACAAAAATATTGGTAAGGACCCTGCTGAAGTGTAAATCATTATTCTAATAGCAGCCTGGGAGCGTTCTGGTTGGTAGCCCCACCCTACAATCATTCCGAATATTGGAATTAGCCTAGCCTCAAACATAAAAAAAAATGGAAAAAGACGGGCACAAATAAAAATTAATACTGCAATAATGCCGCTTACAACAACCATCATTCCTAAGCCAAGCACTTCCTCTTCTGAAGCTGAATAATAAGCTATAACTCTAACAATAACAACTAAAAATACTAATGACTTTGAAAGCTGATCCACACCAGCTCATCGCCTCAACAGCTCATAGCACTGGCCGCCTCACCCGCATATTATAGAAGCTCTAACTACTAATAACAATGAAAATAACAATCTAAATGAATGGTAATCACATGCTATTAACATAAACCCTGCTAATACTATTAATATCTATGGTGTCGCCAACCGTTCCACCAAATAATAATTATAGTAGGAAATGTTAATAATACAATTGTACGTAAAATCATTACCCATAAAAAACCTCCAACCTGTCTCATCTTTGTCTGAGGGGAAAATAACCCACCTTTGCTGCTTCAAAGCAACGCTATTCAACATTAAGCTACTCAAACCTCACCTGTAATAGGAAGGGCAAGCTTTCTTGCCTCTCTGACCACCAAAAAGTCAAGTGCACACATTTACACTTCTTCCTAATATAAAAGGTATTAAACCCATTAATATTACTGGCCCAAAAAAAATGTTTACCATTATAGCCCTTCATTCTGTTTTATCTGGATTCGGGTTACTATAGTAGACTGCTACTAAACCATTAAAATAGTAAAAAAATCCGAATAATGACCACACCATCAAAAAGACACACAATCTTATAGAGACTCTTCTTAAGCAATACAACGCCCCGAATTTTATATATATCCCTATCAAAGGGGGAACCCCTCTTAATGATGCTAACGACATTATTACTGCCAAAGAAGACCTCTTTTGTAAACACCTAGCCGCTAATAAAAACATAATAACACTATATAAGAAGAAGTATCACACATAATAATAGACACTAACCAACCTTAATCTCATTATAAATCCGCTCTGGGAAAGGGATGAATACCCTAGAAGACCGCGCAATGTTCTTTGATTGCATGCCGCAATTGCACCTAATATAGTCGTTAAAGCCCTTAGAACAATTAAAACCATCACAACTATAGACGGAAGCCCCAACCCTCTAAGCATTCAATATGGGGCAAACTTTATTAAGACCAAAACAAAAAAAACTCCTAACCACCTAGATAGCCCTGTAACTGTGGCTACCCAAGCATGAAAGGGAAAGATTCCTAACTTAGACCTCACTCCTATGACAAACATCAATCAGACCCACAAAGAGCCTACCGAAGAAAAAGCCATCAAAATTACTCTTAAAAATATAAACATCCTTCCTAACAGCTGAAATACAAAGTACACCAATACACCTTCTGCCTCTCTAAGATTGGTAGGTTTTTTGGCTCCTCTTAATAATATCAGTGGAATTACTATAAAAAAAGTAATTTCTATTCCCACTATTACCCCGATAATCCCCTTAGAAAATACTGCTATTATAAGGCCGAAACACCAAAATGCCAGAGACATATAAAAAGAACTAACAAACTTAACTCACACCATAGAGAGAAACTTTTTGCTATTTTTTCCGTGTAAGGGAAACGCATTAAATTTATGCTATCTCTCCACAACGAGTAAGCACCATGCTTATATTCGAATTTGAAGTTCGCTATCTTAAATTTAGATTAACCCGCTTAAAGACGCGGGTTATCTAAACTTCTTAGGGTTAAAAGCCCCACGCTTTGTCTTATAAGCTACCGCACCGGCTAAACAACTATAAAAATAATTAAAAATAAAACACAAATCACAGCTAAGTAGTAAACAAAAAAACCTCAAGCACCTCAGTGTAAAGGCACACCTCTAATTTTTATTGCCTTTTTAGTTGCTGTACGAATTGCTCATTCACCGAGATAATACTCCATGCCAACCTCAACTAACGGCCCGTTTTTTATACAAAAATTCAAGCCTTTTTTAGAGATTGGAGACCCTCTAGTTACCCTAAGAAAAAATATTGTATTCAATAGCTCTACCAACCCAACATTAGTGATACGCTGGGAGGGGGTAATAAACCTAAACATAACTACACTGATTAAAACTACTAGGCTTAACAAAATCTTATCCTCTTCATTAACCACTATAAGGTTGTTTAACTCTAATATTCTTACTTCAATAGCTTTAGCACCTAAAACCCTTCCTAACCCTAGGACAGAAGTGCAAACAAAAAATATTAATGGCTCTCCGATCAATGAAACTACACTATCCTTTCTAAAAGAAAAAAGAGCAGTAACCAAGCGCCAAGAGTAGCATACTGTTAACAGTGATAAAAAGAAAAACACTCCTAAGCATACAACTCTTATCCCCCTACTAACTACAGCTTCTAGAAGTAAATCCTTAGAAAAAAATCCTGCTATCATGGGAAATCCGCTTAAGGACATACTTGCAACCAACAGCCACATACTTACAGTTGGCATCTTTTTTGACAAGCCAGAAATACGGCGAATTTCTTGAGCTCCAAACTCTCTTATGATTACGCAACCTACGCACATAAATATTAATGCCTTGAATAAAGCATGTACAATTAAATGAAAGAACGCTAAATCCCTCATTCCAATTGAAAGCCCTAGGTTAATCAGACCCAGCTGCCTTAATGTGGATAAAGCTACAATTTTCTTGATATCAGCCTCTACAGTTGCGCATCTTCTAGCTATTAAAGCAGTAAAAAATCCCATAACAAATATAATCGTGCCGAGACCTCCGCTAAGAGACCTTCTAAATCGAAATATTACATACAGACCTGCTGTAACTAGAGTAGAAGAATGGACTAACGTAGAAACCGGGGTTGGAGCTGCTATCGCGGCTGGTAACCATGCAGAAAAAGGAATCTGAGCTCTTTTAGTGGCGCTACCAATTAAGATTATTAATATTACAAGGCCACTTGCAGCTATCTCTTCGATGCTATCAAAGTATATCCTATTTACTCCAATTAACAATCTAATTACTACTAGAAACATTACATCGCCAACCCGATTTGTTATCAAAGTCAATATACTAGCGCTCAACCTTGATTTGCTATCATAATATCCTACAAGACAAAATGACACTAACCCCAAACCATCTCATCCAATTATCAATGCTATTATATTGTCAGCAATTAATAATACAAATATAGAGCCAACAAATAGTAAAATAAGGCCACAAAACCGATTTTTGAATGCCTCATCAGCCATGTAAAACTCAGAAAAAATAAGAACAGACCCCCTAATAATCCCCACCACAGCACCAAATATAACTCTATATCTGTCTAAACAAAATGCTAACTCAAATATTATTCCATGCCTTAAGCTCACAGATAAACCAATATTTTGAATCCTCTGTAAATGAAAGCTAAAAATTGATATGATAGCTACTACTAATCCTACTATAGTGAACAATCAGGGCTTCCATTTTAGAACCGTCAACTCCCAAAGCTGACATACTTAACTTATACTAAGCCATGTTTTATTGTCACTCAATAGAGCCCTCATTACACTCATGTACCAGCCCAACCAAAAGAACTGCCATAAAACAAAACAAAGTCAATACACCCCAAGGCGTGGGCCTAATACCACAGAAGTAGGGGAAAACTAAGATTAATTCAACATCAAACACCAAAAATACCAACGCTACAATGTAAAACTTTAAAGAAAAGGGTGTTCGCGCGTTTCTGATCGCCTGAAAGCCACATTCAAATGCTCTAGCTGCATATATATTAGCTCGCCCTTTCTTACCTAACTTTTTAGCTAGAAAAAGTAATAAAACACCAAACCCACCAACTCCAACAAAATATACTACTCCCAATTCAAACCTTCTCATTATGCTTTACTTAAAATTTCAACAAAAAAAAACCAGGGCTTTTTTCCTTGCCGTAACCTTTAGCAATACTAACTAAAACTCTTAATCCTAGCACCGCCTCACACACAGCTAGAGTTAAAAATACTAAGCAAAATATTGCTGCCCCATTATAAGCTAATACACCCACTATAACCCTGTAAATACCAATTCTTAAGATTTCAATTCCCATTAACAACCTTATAACATGCTTTTGCTCTGTCATAATAATCCTACAAGCGCTAAAAATTATAAACCAAAAAACAACTTTCATTACTGAGTGAGGGGAATTTAGAATATCCCAATATTAGAGCTACAATCTAACGCAAAACTTTGTCTTCTCACCCAGATAATCCCACACCAAGTGGGCTTTCTGCCTGACAAACAGATGTTCTTACTTAAACTAGACTATCCTACCTTACAACCTAAAGAGATTTTTCTCATAGCTTTCGTATTATACTAACCTTATTAATTCGTTTCCGTAATACTAACTCTTTAACCCTTGCCGTGCCGTCTCTATACCTTATTGGCTCTACAACACAAAAACAAATACCCAGCAGACCAATTAAATAACATTGAAACACTACCATAACGATCTCATAAAAATTTCATGCCACAATTAAAACTAATAATATAACACCTCTACCGCTAATAAGATTGTGGAGTGGGTAGTAAAATAGCTGTTTGGAAGCCCTGCCTAAAGCGCTCAATATTTCAATAAATACCTGAGACATAGTATGTTCTGACCATCTATATTGCCACTTTATTATTGGAAAAAGATCATAATGAAGCCCTGAGAACCACCAATCAAGCCCTTCCCTCGAGGGGCTCTTATAAGAAAAAAGCCTATTACCCTCTACGAACTCTTTTGCATTTAATGCTGAATCCTTTACAGCAATATTTAGTCCTCCCGATAGATCATTTTTATTAGCTGGCCCTTCCAGATCAACATCAACCGACAGACGACCTGCCAAAGCATATCTTACGGCAGTCCCAAACATGCTCCTAGCTAAAAACCGCGCTCCAAAAGTCAATCCTCGAGAAACCCACCTAACAGCCTCTAAAAAAAACAATAGAATGAAATAAGTAGCGCTTTTTGAATTTAAAAAAAGGCCGTACCAAAATTGTCGAAATGATGAAATCCCATAGGATAATAATGCATACCACCATAAAACCATCGTAACACTATAAATAAAAGCTGGTTCTCGTGCTAAGTCGTTATAATATGGGAATAAAGACAAAAGACCTGTATACCCTACCATAAGTCAAGCTCTACACACTAAGACTCTGTAACCAGGATCCCTAAATGCACGACTTTCTCGAAAATTCGCTGGATCAAATAACAAGAGGGACAAAACAAAAGCCTCTCCACGACCTATTGTTATCCAATACGTCCTCCCATTTAAAAACATAATCAACGTTCTTAAAGTTAAAATCCAATAAACTGATGATATTAAAAAGTTACTTCCTGAAAAGTGATCAAATTTTGAAATCAAATCAAGTATCAAAGAAGAGGGCCATGCGGCACTGCTGAAATTACTCAGTGAACCTATTTATTCAACCTCTTCTAAAAAGGGAACTGCTTACCAAAACAGTATCGCTGGGGGATGAGCCCAGTGGATTACCTTATCCTATCCCTCCTCGATTTGCGCTTAATGTGCCCCTTCGTAGGGTACTTTATTTTCTATAAATCACCTTTTTAGTACTAGACCCTTTAATAGGAGAAAAAAACCAAACTGACCCTGCTTTTTTAGCTGGCTTAGTCTGAACGCACGCCATATTATTTTTTGAGCCATGCGGTCCAAAAGGCATTAAATCTTGAGCTCATTCCGGCCTGATAATATCAGAAAAAATAAGAGGTCGCTCTGCATAAAGCCCCTCTCACAAAATAAATAAAAATAAATAAGTAGCAACTAAAGAAAGCTCTGACCCATAAGAGGATACGAAATTCCATAGAAAATACCTTACTGAGTAATGAGGGTACCGCCGTGGCATACCTGATAACCCTAAAAAATGCTGCGGGAAGAAAGTCAGATTAACGCCTAATACTATCAAAATAAAATGTGCCTTACTTCATACAGGGTGAAGTCCCAATCCTGTGAACAAAGGAAATCAAAAATAAAACCCACCAAAAATACCAAATACAGCACCTATGCTCAATACATAATGGAAATGGGCTACTACGTAATAAGTATCGTGTAATAAAACATCAAACGAAGCACTTGCTAGCACAATTCCTGTCAATCCTCCTACTGTAAACAAACCAATAAACCCTATTGATCACAATGTTCTAGGACGCCATTTTGGTGTAGAACCAAGATAGGTAGCCCCCCAACTAAAAACTTTAACACCAGTCGGAACAGCAATAATCAAAGTTAACGTACTAAAATATGCTCGACTATCAACATCTAGCCCAACGGTAAATATGTGGTGTCCCCAAACAATAAAACCTAAATAACCAATTGATAGCATAGCATAAATTATTATTAACTTCCCAAACAAGCGTTTCTTGCCTGAGTGATGCTCTACAATGTGCGAAACCATCCCAAAAGCAGGGAGAATCAGAATATATACCTCCGGATGCCCAAAAAACCAAAATAGATGTATAAACAAAACAGGATCACCGCCACCAACTGGATCAAAAAACGACGTAGCAAAATTACGATCAAACAACAACATAGTTAGAGCCCCAGCTAAGACGGGCATTGCTACAATAAGAAGCAGTGCCGTAATCCCCAAGGATACTGGAAACATAGGGATTTTATGGAACCCACGTTTTTGATGACGTATATTAGCAACAGTTCTTGCAAAATTTAATCTAGCTGCAATAGAAGAAGCACCCCCCAAATGAAGTGAAAAAATAGCAAGGTCTATAGAAGGGTCTCTTAGGAAGTCAATTGAAGTTAATGGAGGATAAATTGTTCAGCCAGCTCCAACTCCTCCTTCTACAAACCCAGACACTCCAAGCAGAAAAAATGCATTTGGCACAAACCAAAACCTTAGATTGTTTAAGCGTGGAAAATGTATATCTGGTATTACCATTATTAAAGGTACAAGTCAATTTCCAAACCCTCCTATTATCACTGGTATTACCATAAAAAAAATTATAATTAAAGCATGTGTAGTAACAATCACATTGTAAAGGGCATTATTCTGTAACCATGAGGCAGGCCACGCCAATTCCGTTCGAATTATTACTCTAAACGAGGCCCCTGCTAATCCAGCTCATAGTGCCAATAAAAAATAGAGTGTCCCAATATCCTTATGGTTCACCCTTCAAAACCATCGCACAACACCTTTTTTATTGGTAGCTGGTGGAGTAGATCCCAC